TTTTATCGGGACGATAACTCTGAAAAGAAAGATTTCCTATCTTTTCTTTCAACTCAGGAGAAATACGGTCGGGCGGCGCTAATTCGAATCCCTCGGGCAAAATAAGAACAGCACCCACATTTAACCCTCCCTTTTTCCCATTACCAAGAACTTGTTTCAGTTGCATATCATAAGGAATTCGAAGAACTGCTTCAAATACAGTATCGGGAAGCACAGTTTGGGGAACTTCAATATCCACGGGCTTATTAGCTAAATGGCAATTGGCACATACAATTCGTCCGGTTGCTTCTCGTGGGTTTTCATAACCCTGCTGCGCAAAAATGGGATATGCATTTGAAATAGATGTCCGAGTTATTACGTATATCATGATCGATACAGAAATCGATCGAATCATCTGTTCCTTTACCCAAGAAAAAGTATTTCTATTTTCCATATCCAATCGCAGATCCCAGAATTTCTACAATAAATTAGATAGGTAGCTAAGCTAATCTAGTTCCCTATACACGAGTCTGTTGTCATTCTACTGCAACAGTTGTACTGGAATGATGAATACCTTGAGCAGGTAGAAATAGAAAGAATTTTGCTAAAATGGAAAAGGGCTTTCTTTCTAAAGGAAGAAAGATGCTAATTTGATTAATATCAGGAAATCGAATGAGTTTATGCTTCACTAATTGAATGATAAATGACTACAAGCGAAGGAGATAGACGGTTTAAAGAAAAAAAGATCCAAAATTTAAAACATGTATCTAGAATCACTGGAAAACTACAAACAAAAATAGTGAAAATTAGCTCATTAGGAGCCCATCCAAGATCGTTGTAGACCCAACGAATTAGTAGTTCCCAACCGCGGGTGGAGTGAAATCCAACAAAAAAATCAGTAACTAAAAGAATCAAAAAAGCTTTTATTGAGTCATTTAAGTTATAGAAGAATTCCTGAACCCAAGAATTCAAAATGACAAGTTCCTCTTTACCCAGAAAAAAAGAACCACTTAGAATAGCCAAACAGATTATATTTGTCGAGAAATGCAAAATGATATGGAGATGATCCTCATTATCTATTTTGACCAATTGTATTATTTCCTTGTGTATTCCTATAGGAGGTTTTTGTACATGTGTCTTCGGTTTCTCTTTTATCATTTCGTCCAAGAGAAAAAGTTCTTCTAATTCTATGAATCTTTCTAGAACCTTTTTCTCTTGAATATCAGTTAAGAGAGTTTCAGATTGCCTGGTATTCCACCAATTCTTAATCCAAAGTTCCAGACATTTGTTAAAAGAGAAAGAGACTCCCCAGGGCAAAAGTACGATAAATACAAGATATAGGAAAGAAGGCAATGCTTTCTTTTTTTTCATTTTTGATCTGTAAATTGAGTTGTTAATGAATCTGCTTCATTCGCTGACTCTATTTCATTCGCTGACTCTATATGATATTTCTTTTTATTTGAAGCAAAAATTCTATAACAAGGTTTGAGACCTTGTATCTATTCCTCTTTTTTGTATACTAGTGGAATTTCATTGCATTGGGTTCTTTCTTAGATCTAGATGGAGTGGAATAGAGAAATAGAATAAAAAAAAAAGCCCTTTCAGATGAAAATGGAAGAATATTATGCCATATATCTCACTTGGACAAAACAAATTAGAAGCAATTTTCTCTTATCCTCGTTTGTTCCTTTCTTTAGATAAATACTCAAAAATCTCCTTACAATAACGAATCCAATTCATTCAATTCATTTCAAAAATTCAAAAAAATTAAATCGGTATTCAAAATACTTCAATTGGTACGCGCAAGAAATAGGCCAATTCGGCAGCTTTTTGTTCAATTTCTCGTGGAGTAAAAAACTTCTCATCAGTACGAGTCAAGGGAATGACCCCCTGGCCCCGGATTTCCATATAAAGGATACGACGAGGATAAAGACCCTCTTTAACCTGAATTCTAATTGATTGGATATCCCGCATAAGGAATCGAAGGAAGACGCGACGTTTTATTCCAGGGAATCCCCAACGAAAAATGCACACTATTCCCTCTTTTCTATCGAATCGGTCATAACCACTGCCTACATTCCACAAAATAGTGCACCACAAGTAGGAGCTAATGAATAGGCCCGCGATTCCGTAGAAAGACATCACGACCCCCTGTGGAAAAAAAAGAATTTGTTGAGATGGAAGTACAGATATCATATTCTTACCAAGATAACTGGAAGCCCCAACCGATAAAAATCCTAGTGAACCTAGAAAAAGAATACAGGCCCAGAAAAAATTACCTCTTTTTCGAGAACCTTTTAGAAGTTCTATCCATATGTGTTCTGATCGCCAATTCATATTAGATATACTAAATCCAGCAGCGGTCGATTGAAATTGAGAGAATAAGCTAAATGATTTTGACTTTACTTTTTTTGATTCTGAAATCGCCTTCAGTAACTAGTACTCCTGTGAAATAATTGGTTAGATACATTGACTTTCTATTCAAAAAATATCTGTTGATCTACTTAAAATAAAACTTGCTATACCCGGCTCCGCATATGCATGCATTTATGCTCGTAGCCTATATCCGCATCCATAGCCGTTTTTCATTTGTGTGTAGAAAGAGCCACATACCCTACCATATTATATTACTTACACTAAAAAATATCTGTATTATGATCCTGCGTGGAAATACATTGAGAAAATTCGGCCCCATCGGTTCTAGACAATCTTATTTTTCTGCACATAAAGAAATAAAGAAGCCATTGCAATTGCCGGAAATACTAAGCCTACTAAAGGCACGAAAATAGAAGGTAAGTTAAAATCCGTCATAGAATAGGTGTCTCAATTCAAATTTACTATTTCTATCTATTCGAAAAATATCTTAGGATTCTTATAATATAATTAAGTATATCTATTATAAGGAATATTGACTATTGTATTTTTTAGTTTGCAAAATAAAGATTTTTTATAGAATACTATAGAATACTTTAGTATTCTATAAAAAAAAATGAATGGAATGGATAATAAGAAAATTGCAAAAAAGGAGATTAAAAAGATTTGATTTTTCTTTTCCCGTCCTCATGGCCTTTCTATCCTTCTAATCGAACTTGAAATTGGATTCAAAAGAAAGCGATTGTGAAAATGAAATACCTCTTTCAGAATACCCTTTAAAAAAGGTCTCAGTACGACTTTTAGTCGAATGCGCCCATTTCGAATCCTAAATCAGTTTCGTCTACCTACTTCCACATGCAATACTTCTTCAACCACTCTCGGACCCCCACAAACGCAAGATGCGCGTCAGGTTTTGAAATAAGGATATCCCCCAACCCCAGTATACCGAAACTCGCTCTTATCCTATCCCACCGGTTGTAAGGATTCATACATAGGGCTTTTTAGTTGATTGATAGTGCCGTAAAGTTGAAGCTTTTTTAGACTTTTTTATTAAGCTGTAATTTCCTTCCTGCATACGTGCTCCTCTATCCTCTAGAAGCTCATACAATAATGCGCGGTAAAGGCGGAAAAATAGCATACTCAATCAAAATCAAAGGGCAAATTCTCTTACCTACTACAGATCTCATACTACCCCCTTAGACTTTTTAAGGCGATATACCACCCAAAGGGTATGAAAATGCCGGGTGGAGTTAGCTTTTCGACGAAAACCCGTCCCGTGCAGCGAAGTCCTGTTAGTAAGACCCCGCGCAAGACACAAGAATGGATTATAGAAGAATATTATTCCGAATACTCCTCCGGACGCGTATAGTAGCATTGCGATTCCTAATCTTTTTTCATTGATTCTTTCCCAATAAATAAAGACTTTTTCTGTAAATACTGCGTATTTGATTCCATTATCATATGATAATACTATATTTGTATTTATTTATTGTATTATACCTTTATATATTCTAAATATATAGAATAGAGGAATCTCGATTTGTCAAGTCTCATGATCGTATCAAGATCTATTTTTATTCGGCTCAATCTTAAAAAAAAGATTGAGCCGAGTTTAATTGCAATCAATTAGAAGAATAAAGAAGAATTACTGCATTTCGTAACTGCTTTTTTCTCTTTCTATTTCGCTTCTTTTTTATTTAGACCTTCTTTATATCTAGTTTTATCTACTTATCTATAGTATCTACCGGCTCGAACTCAAATTTGATCGCCTTCCATATTTCACAAGCTGCGGCTAGTTCAGGACTCCATTTGCAAGCTGCTCGGATAATTTCATTACCTTCACGAGCAAGATCGCGCCCTTCGTTACGAGCTTGTACACAAGCTTCTAAAGCCACCCGATTAGCTACTGCACCAGGTGCATTTCCCCAAGGATGTCCTAAAGTTCCTCCACCAAATTGTAATACGGAATCATCTCCAAAGATTTCGGTCAGAGCTGGCATATGCCAAACATGAATACCCCCTGAAGCCACCGGTATAACACCTGGCATAGATACCCAGTCCTGAGTGAAAAAGATACCGCGAGCACGATCTTTTTCAATAAAATCATCGCGCAATAAATCAACAAAACCTAAAGTCATTTCGCGTTCCCCTTCTAACTTACCTACTACTGTACCGGCGTGGACATGATCTCCCCCAGACATACGCAATGCTTTAGCTAATACACGAAAATGCATACCATGATTTTTCTGTCTATCAATAACTGCATGCATTGCCCGGTGAATGTGAAGAAGTAGGCCATTGTCGCGGCAATAATGAGCCAAAGTAGTATTTGCGGTGAATCCCCCAGTTAAGTAGTCATGCATTACAATAGGAACCCCTAATTCCCTCGCAAATATAGCTCTCTTCATCATTTCTTCGCATGTACCTGCAGTCGCATTCAAGTAATGCCCCTTGATTTCACCGGTTTCGGCCTGTGATTTATAAATTGCTTCGGCACAAAAGACAAAACGGTCCCTCCAGCGCATAAATGGTTGTGAGTTTACGTTTTCATCATCTTTGGTAAAATCAAGTCCACCGCGTAGACACTCATAACACGCTCTACCGTAATTTTTTGCGGATAATCCCAATTTTGGTTTAATAGTACATCCCAAAAAAGGACGGCCGTACTTGTTCAACTTATCCCTTTCAACTTGGATACCATGAGGCGGACCTTGGAAAGTTTTTGAATAAGTAGGGGGAATTCGCAGATCCTCCAGACGTAGAGCGCGTAGGGCTTTGAAACCAAATACGTTACCCACAATGGAAGTAAACATGTTAGTAACAGAACCCTCTTCAAATAGGTCTAATGGATAAGCTACATAAGCGATAAATTGATTTTCCTCCCCAACAACGGGCTCGATGTGATAGCATCGCCCTTTGTAACGATCAAGACTGGTAAGTCCATCAGTCCAAACAGTTGTCCATGTACCAGTAGAAGATTCGGCAGCTACTGCAGCCCCTGCTTCTTCGGGCGGAACCCCGGGCTGAGGAGTTACTCGGAATGCTGCCAAGATATCAGTATCCTTGGTTTCATACTCCGGGGTGTAATAAGTCAATTTATAATCCTTAACACCAGCTTTAAATCCAACACTTGCTTTAGTTTCTGTTTGTGGTGACATAAGTCCCTCCCTACAACTCATGAATTAAGAATTCTCACAACGACAGGGTCTACTCGATATGGATTAGGCGTAAATGAAACCTTTGCAAAAATCTTTTAAAACAAAAAGGGTATTCAATTAATATCAACTCATTAAAGAAAATGGAGGGCATGCTTAAGTTAATGAATATGTTTCATTCATATATAATGCGTACACCCTGTGTATGTTCTATCCTATAGGAATTCTACTATAGGAATTCGATAGGAATTGAGTTGTTGTTATGGTAAGTTAACATGGTTCGTTATTAAACCATGGATTTGATTCACCAAATCCATCATTATTGTATACTCTTTGATAGATATAGCGCAACCCAAATCAATCCCTAATCCTTATTTTACAAGTTCTTAATAGGCCCCTTTCTTATTTTGAATGTAAATACCTAAATACTAAGAAAATTCTCTGTTGACAGCAATCTATGCTTCACAGTAGTATATATTTTGTATATCGAAGTCCTAGATAGGAAAGTAGAGTAGGGACAGATCCTCCACAAAAGGCGAAATGTATATGAAAAAAAAGATTGATTGAACTTTCCAACGGACTCATTCCATGAGTAAACGATTGAATGGGATTCGCTTGGGCAACGAAATCAAGTCCTCGTCCCCCTTTCTCTCTTATTGAATTAACTAATTCATTTCCTTTTGACTTTTGGATTTTTGGCTATTTTTTTGGATTTGATTTGGCATTATTCAACAAGAAAAAATTCGACAAATTCCTTTTTTTTTTGAAAATTATGTGATAATTATGAGAACCAATCCTACTACTTCTCGTCCCGGGGTTTCCACAATTGAAGAAAAAAGCATAGGGCGTATCGATCAAATTATTGGACCCGTGCTGGATATCACTTTTCCCCCGGGCAAGTTACCTTATATTTATAACGCTTTGGTAGTCAAGAGTAGAGACACTGCCGGTAAGCAAATTAATGTGACTTGTGAGGTACAACAATTATTAGGAAATAATCGAGTTAGAGCTGTAGCTATGAGTGCTACAGACGGGTTGATGAGAGGATTGGAAGTGATTGACACGGGAGCTCCTCTCAGTGTTCCAGTCGGTGGAGCTACTCTCGGACGAATTTTCAACGTTCTTGGGGAACCTATTGACAATTTGGGTCCTGTAGATATTAATGCAACATTCCCTATTCATAGATCTGCGCCTGCCTTTATCGAGCTAGATACGAAATTATCCATCTTTGAAACAGGTATTAAGGTGGTCGATCTTTTAGCTCCTTATCGACGTGGAGGAAAAATAGGACTATTTGGGGGGGCTGGAGTAGGTAAAACAGTACTCATCATGGAATTAATCAACAACATTGCTAAAGCTCATGGAGGCGTATCCGTATTTGGCGGAGTAGGGGAACGGACTCGTGAAGGAAATGATCTTTATATGGAAATGAAGGAATCCGGAGTAATTAATGAAAAAAATTTGGAGGAATCAAAGGTAGCTCTAGTCTATGGTCAAATGAATGAACCGCCGGGAGCTCGTATGAGAGTTGGTTTAACTGCCCTAACTATGGCAGAATATTTCCGAGATGTTAATAAGCAAGACGTGCTTCTATTCATCGATAATATCTTTCGTTTTGTTCAAGCAGGATCGGAGGTATCCGCCTTATTAGGGAGAATGCCCTCCGCAGTGGGTTATCAACCTACTCTTAGTACAGAAATGGGTTCTTTGCAAGAAAGAATTGCTTCTACAAAAAAGGGATCCATAACTTCGATCCAAGCAGTTTATGTACCTGCGGACGATTTGACCGACCCTGCTCCTGCCACAACATTTGCACATTTGGATGCTACTACCGTACTTTCCAGAGGATTAGCTTCCAAGGGTATTTATCCAGCAGTAGATCCTTTAGATTCAACCTCAACTATGTTACAGCCTCGGATCGTTGGCAACGAACATTATGAAACTGCGCAAAGAGTTAAGGAAACTTTACAACGTTACAAAGAACTTCAGGACATTATCGCAATTCTTGGGTTGGATGAATTATCAGAGGAGGATCGTTTAACTGTAGCAAGAGCACGAAAAATTGAACGTTTCTTATCACAACCGTTCTTTGTGGCAGAAGTTTTTACCGGTTCTGCAGGAAAGTATGTTGGTCTTGCAGAAACAATTAGGGGATTTCAACTAATCCTTTCCGGAGAATTAGACGGCCTACCCGAACAAGCTTTTTATTTGGTGGGTAACATCGATGAAGCTAGCACGAAAGCTATAAACTTAGAAGAGGAGAACAAATTGAAGAAATGAAATTAAATCTTTATGTACTAACTCCTAAGCGAATTATTTGGGATTGTGAAGTGAAAGAAATCATTTTATCTACTAATAGTGGCCAAATTGGCGTATTACCAAACCACGCCCCCATTAACACAGCTGTAGATATGGGTCCTTTGAGAATACGCCTCCTCAACGACCAATGGTTAACGGCGGTTCTGTGGAGCGGTTTTGCGAGAATAGTTAATAATGAGATCATCATTTTAGGAAATGATGCGGAACTGGGTAGTGACATTGATCCGGAAGAAGCTCAACAGGCACTTGAAATAGCCGAAGCTAACTTGAGTAGAGCTGAGGGTACGAAAGAGTTGGTTGAAGCGAAGCTAGCTCTCAGACGAGCTAGGATACGAGTCGAGGCTATCAATTGGATTCCCCCATCCAATTGAATACAATCCAATGGTTTAGTTGATACAAAGAAAAAGGGAAGAGGGGTAGAAAAAGTTATTAGATAGCGAAGCGAAGTAAGTCCAATGCTATCTAGTAATTTTTCTACCTACCTACCTACTATTGGATTTGAACCAATGACTCCCGCCGTATGAAAGCAATACTCTAACCACTGAGTTAAGTAGGCAATTTATCACCACAAAGGAAGACCCATTACTTCGATCGATTATAGATCGAATCCTTTTTATAAGCAATACTGCTCCGTTATTGGTATGTTATATAGTAAACAGATCAAAGGGATATCCTCTGGCATTAGAGAATATTCATCTTGACAAGAAATTATCTATATGTTAAGATATCTCTGACAAGGGCTATAGCTCAGTTCGGTAGAGCAACTCGCTTACACGTGCGCCAATGCTTTTCAAGGGAGCTTATTATGCAATGAACATAATTGATCTTATTGCAAAATCAATGTCTTACTTCATAGATTCGAGAGAATAGGAGAACAGTAGCCTGACAAACAGTCGGTTCAGTCCGATTCAGGTGCCAATTCAGGTGCCTAATCAAATAGAACCCTTATTGATTTGCTAGTTGATAAGGTAAATATCCAGCCCACTAAATGCTAGGCGTAATGAGGATAAGGGCCTCCAAAAAACTTCTTTTCGTTCTATGAACTTTAAGGTGTATGAAGTCTCATAGTCAACTCTTGCAGCGGAACGATAGAGACTCCATTTCACTTAGGTTGATTTAATTTAGGCCGGAGGCAGACCTAAGTCAAGGTAATCCTCCTTTGAAACACTTTGGTATTGCTCCTAGATAGATCATAATACAAATAATCAATCAGAGCACAGGGAGCCATCTCATTATCTTTCCGTAAAGAAAAACTATGGTGGACTAACTGATCTTTACATCAGTTGATGAAAGAGCCCAATGCAAAAAAATGCATGTTGGGTCTTTGAAACAGTTCGAATCATTTCGATAATAATCCGTTTGATCTGTTTTACCGAGAAGGTCTACGGTTCGAATCCGTATAGCCCTAATATGTCCTTTTTTTAGATTTTAGGATAGAGATCCTATGTTTCCTTTAGTATAGTTTTCATTTCCTCATTAGTACTTGTTTATAGACTGGACGGTCGCTTGCGCCATAGAATAGAGATAAAAGCATTACCACAGGCTCATTCATCGAAAATCTTAGAGACAGGAAAAGAAAAACGAATTTCTATCAAATCAATAGAAGGAAGGATCCCTTACCTGATTTGAATTCCATCCTCCTTCAAATAGGATATGCTCTAAGTCCCTAGACTTCCCTATAATAACTGCAATGATTTTCTCCATCTTGCGAATTCCTACTTTGTTTGAAGTATATTACTTTGCTTATATATACATTATCTAAATTGATCTACTTTCTATAAAATAGAAAAATTGAAATAAAATCCAAAAATAAAGAAAGAGTAAATAAGAAAACAGAATATTCTGTCTCATAGTTCTGAAATAGAGTTCTTTATTTTTATAGTATTACTCCTCATTAGGCTGCATACATTAGTCATCCTATCTTAATTAGGTTCTAATTATAAATAGAATGGAAATCAAAAAGAAAGGGAGTCGGGATTCCATTGGATGAATCTTTAAAGAAGACAGGGCACAGAGGAAACAAAGGCTAAACTAAGTGCTTTGATTTGAGCAAAACGGATTCTTGTTTCACCGAGGAAAAGAGAGAAGTTCTGGATAAATTGACAACGCTGACTTGAATTGACTAATTCAGTTCCGCCTATTCCACATTAATGGGAGTACATTTATGTTTCTGC